AGTAACGGCAGCAAGTGATTGAGTTCAGTAGTTCCTCATATAAAATTATTGACTCTAGAGATATGGTAATATGGAGAAGACAAAATTGTTTGAAGCACCAACAGAGCCGGAAGCGCCCCTTGTTTCAAAGAGAGGAGGGCGGGTTATTCACATTTCATTTGATGGTCAGAGGCGAATTGAAAGCTAAGCAGTGGTAATTCTACCCCCGGGGGAAAAATAAAGATGTCTCCTACGTTACCCGTAATATGTGGAAGTATCGACGTAATTTCATAGAGTCATTCGGTCTGAATGCTACATGCAGAACATAAGCCAGATGACGGAACGGGGAGACCTAGGATGTAGAAGATCATAACATGAGTGATTCGGCAGATTTGGATTCCTATATATCCACTCATGTGGTACTTCATCATACGATTCATATAAGATCCATCTGTCTAGATATCATCATATACATCCAGAAAGCCGTATGCTTTGGAAGAAGCTTGTACAGTTTGGGAAGGGGTTTTTATTGATCAAAAATAAGAATCTACTTCAACCGATATGCCCTTAGGCACGGCCATACATAACATAGAAATCACACTTGGAAAGGGTGGACAATTAGCTAGAGCAGCAGGTGCTGTAGCGAAACTGATTGCAAAAGAGGGTAAATCGGCCACATTAAAATTACCATCCGGGGAGGTCCGTTTGATATCCAAAAACTGCTCAGCAACAGTCGGACAAGTGGGTAATATTGGGGTGAACCAGAAAAGTTTGGGTAGAGCCGGATCTAAGTGTTGGCTCGGTAAGCGTCCTGTAGTAAGAGGAGTAGTTATGAACCCTGTAGACCATCCCCATGGGGGTGGTGAAGGGAGGGCCCCAATTGGTAGAAAAAAACCCACAACCCCTTGGGGTTATCCTGCGCTTGGAAGAAGAAGTAGAAAAAGGAATAAATATAGTGATAGTTTGATTCTTCGTCGCCGTAGTAAATAGGAGAATATTGAAAATAGAATATGTTTCTCCGTCTTTACAAAAAAAAAGGAAAAAGGATAGGAGTAATTAGCTGTGACACGTTCACTAAAAAAAAATCCTTTTGTAGCTAATCATTTATTGGAAAAAATTGAGAAGCTCAACATGAGGGCAGAAAAAGAAATAATAATAACTTGGTCCCGGGCATCTACCATTATACCCACAATGATAGGCCATACTATTGCTGTTCATAGTGGCAAAACCCATTTGCCGATTTATATAACGGATCGTATGGTAGGTCACAAATTGGGAGAATTTGCACCTACTCTTAATTTCCGGGGACATGCGAGAAACGATAGTGGATCTCGTCCATAATGTTAATAGTTAATAAAAAAGTGAATATGGGTGCTCATCATTTATTGATGGGAGGTTAACTTTATGATAAAGAGGGATCCGAATGTAGAAGTATATGCTTCAGGTCAATATATACGTATGTCTGCTCACAAAGCCCGAAGGGTACTTGATCAGATTCGTGGGCTTTACTACGAACAAACCCTTATGATGCTAGAACTCATGCCTTATCGAGCATGTTATTCAATTTTAAAATTGGTTTATTCTGCAGCAGCAAATGCCAGTCACAATATGGCTTTCAACAAAGAGGATTTAATTATTAGTCAAGCCGCAGTTAACGGAGGTACTTTGCTAAAGAGGTTGAAACCTAGAGCTCGCGGACGTAGTTATCCGGTAAAAAAACCCACGTGTCATATAACTATCGTATTACAAGATATATCTAAAGATCAAGACTTTTTCATATGGTTAAGAAAACGGGGCTGGATATATGAGACCCTAAAAAATATTAATATGAAAGAAAGGTATGTAACTATGAGCTATGAGAAAAGAATGATATGGGCTAATAGCGGGGGAGAGGTAGTATGGGATGAGGTAGTATGGGACAAAAAATAAATCCACTTGGTTTTAGACTTGGTACAACCCAAAGTCATCACTCTGTTTGGTTTGCACAACCAAAAAATTATTCCGAAGGTCTTCAGGAAGATCAAAAAATACAGGATTGTATCAAAACTTATGTACAAAAAAATATGAGAATATCCTCAGGTGTCGAGGGAATTGCACGTATAGAGATTCAAAAAAGAATCGACCTGATCCAGGTAATAATATATATGGGATTCCCAAAATTGTTAATAGAAAGTAGACCAAGAGGAATCGAAGAATTGCAAAGCAGTGTAAAAAAAAGATTGAATTCTGTGAATCGAAAACTCAACATTGCTCTCACAAGAATTGCAAAACCTTATGGACAACCGAATATTCTTGCAGAATTTATAGCTGGACAATTAAAAAATAGAGTTTCATTTCGAAAGGCAATGAAAAAAGCTATTGAATTAACCGAACAAGCAGATACAAAAGGAATTCAAGTACAAATTGCGGGACGTATCGACGGAAAAGAAATTGCACGTGTTGAATGGATCAGAGAAGGAAGAGTTCCCCTACAAACCATTCGAGCTAAAATTGATTATTGCTCCTATGCAGTTCGAACTATCTACGGGGCCTTAGGCATTAAAATTTGGATATTTTCAGACACAGAATAACGGTCCTTTATTTGTTCAATCGAAAATGAGAATGAGCAATTCTTATTCTTTTTCTTTTACAATTCTCATTCGTCTAATTTCGAATTCTAATTATCTAATTATATTATTATTATTTATATTATTATTATTATTATATAGGGTTGAATAAAAATTCGATTGACCTTTTGGTATAATTGCTATGCTTAGTGTGTGACTCGTCAGTTTTTTTATTTAGTTTAGGATTACGTTCGGATTCAAAAAACAAAAAACCAACCAACCAATAGTCTGAACTAGTAACTATATACAACTAATAACCAGCTCATTGCTTCGTATTATTTAGATCCAAGCTACCAGTCACTATATGATGTATCGATCATATCGTTGTAGCAACTGAAATCAATCTTTTTTTTTACAAATTAATAAGACCATAGCATAGGTTGTGAAGCGAAACCAAAGGGATATGGATAAATGGAAGGGTGAGAGAAAGAAAGAACGAGAATATCGATGATAATGATATAGAATTCCAATATGTATGGTCTATAAATCATCTCATAACATAAAACAAAAGGCAGTGAGTGTAATAAAGCATCAATACGGACTCGTCCAAAAAAATAATTAGATAAATCCGGTTCAGTTCATAAGAAAAAAAAAAGAGCGTCGAGTCAATAAAGACTGATAAAATTGACTCAGGAAAAATAGAATTAGAAGCTCCATTACAGAATTCGGGCCTAGTCATTAATCGAGAAGCGATGGGAACGACGGAACCTGTGAGTGCGGAAGATTCTATTGAAAACGAATTCTAATGATTCATTGGGTGGGATGGCGGAATGAACCAAGAAACAATTCATTTCTTCTGAAAAGTCACGGAATGACTCTACGAATGAAACAGAAAGTGAAGGAGTCAATATTCGCCCGCGAAACACTTATTTATTGGATTGCAAAGTATTGGCTTATTCAATAAAGGTAAAAAAAAACGAAGGTGAAGATCCATTAATGAAATTAGAAAAAAAATATTATAAATATAATAGATATTTAGATAGAATTGTATATAAAAGCAAGATATAAAACTTCCTACGTGACAGGTTAGATTAGATTTCAACAAATCCCATGCACCGTTCAGTATATTATTCAGTAAGTACATGCATATCTCTAATATAAATATATAGAATCATGAATCATTTTATTCGCGAGGAGCTGGATGAGAAGAAATGCTCATGTCCGGTTCTGCAGTAGAGATGGAATTGAGAAGCAACCATCAACTATAACCCCAAAAGAACCAGATTCCGTAAACAACATAGAGGAAGAATTAAGGGAATATCTTATCGAGGCAATCGTATTTGTTTTGGTAGATACGCTCTTCAGGCACTTGAACCCGCTTGGATCACATCTAGACAAATAGAGGCGGGGCGACGAGCAATGACACGATACGCGCGTCGTGGTGGAAAACTATGGGTACGCATATTTCCAGACAAACCTGTTACCGTAAGACCTACAGAAACACGTATGGGCTCGGGGAAAGGATCTCCCGAATATTGGGTATCTGTCGTTAAACCGGGTCGAATACTTTATGAAATGAGTGGAGTATCAGAAATTGTAGCCAGAGAAGCTATTGAAATAGCTGCGTCCAAAATGCCTATACGCACTCAATTCGTTATTGCAGGGTAGGAATGTGGAACCAAAGGAAAGAGGTGTGATGAAAACAAGCAACCAACCACAAGTTTATTTATTTCTGATCTAAACAAACAATATTTCTTTTTTTTCTTCCCCCTTTGCTTTGCATTGAAAAAAAAAAGATTAAAAAAAAATGATATGATTCAACCTCAGACCCTTTTAAATGTAGCGGACAACAGCGGGGCTAGAGAATTAATGTGTATTCGAATCATAGGAACTAGTAATCGCCGATATGCTCATATCGGTGACGTTATTGTTGCTGTAATTAAAGAAGCAGTACCCAATATGCCTCTACAAAGATCAGAAGTGATCAGAGCTGTAATTGTACGTACATGTAAAGAACTCAAACGTGACAACGGTATGATAATACAATATGATGATAATGCAGCAGTTGTTATTGATCAAGAAGGAAATCCAAAAGGAACTCGAGTTTTTGGCGCGATCGCTCGGGAATTGAGACAGTTGAATTTTACTAAAATAGTCTCATTAGCTCCTGAGGTATTATAAATACTAATATTATTTATATTATTATAGTAGGCGAAATAGATTCAATAAAATTTTTAAAATTTATTAGTAGATTGTGTTTCACGCATATACCTTTAATAAAATTATTCATCTTTTTTTATGAATTAATAAAAAAAAAGCAAAGCATGTTGATTATAGCAAAACTCGCGGACACCAATACTTATAGTTCGTCATGGGTAAAGACACTATTGCTGACATAATAACTTCTATACGAAATGCTGACATGGATAAAAAAGGAACGATTAGAATAGCATCTACCAATATCACCGAAAATATTGTTAAAATACTTCTACGAGAAGGCTTTATTGAAAACGTGAGAAAACATCGAGAAAGCAACAAGAGTTTCTTGGTTTTAACTCTGCGACATAGAAGGAATAGGAAAGGTCAATATAGAACTATTTTAAAACGTATCAGCCGGCCCGGTCTACGAATATACTCCAACTATCAACGAATTCCTAGAATTTTAGGTGGAATGGGGATTGTGATTCTTTCTACTTCTCGAGGTCTAATGACAGACCGCGAAGCTCGACTAGAAGGAATCGGTGGAGAAATTTTGTGTTATATATGGTGATCCTTCTAAATATCACAATTGCATCCATAACTTCCTATTTGTTTTGGGCAAAAAGGCGAAGGGCGGGTTGTATAATATCACTCCTCCTCCATTAGTTGATACTTCAAGGGGGTTATCTGGAATGAAAGAACAAAAATTGATTCATGAAGGTTTAATTACTGAATCACTTCCCAACGGTATGTTCCGTGTTCGCTTAGATAATGAAGATCTGATTCTAGGTTATGTTTCGGGAAGGATCCGACGTAGTTTTATACGGATACTACCAGGCGATAGAGTGAAAATTGAAGTAAGTCGTTATGATTCAACCAGGGGACGTATAATTTATAGACTCCGCAACAAAGATTCAAACGATTAGATTAGGTAATTCCTTTCGCGGGGATACAATTCGAGGTTCCAAATTTCAAGAGACTTATTTTCTTCCAAGGAATAGATTCGGAATTAAGATAAGGAATGACAAATATGAAAATAAGGGCCTCCGTTCGTAAAATTTGTGAAAAATGTCGACTGATCCGTAGGCGGGGACGAATTCTAGTAATTTGTTCCAACCCAAGGCATAAACAGAGACAAGGATAATCTTTCTCAAAAGGAACTCTCAAAAGAACCCAATGCACAGCACAAATCAAAGATCTGTTTTTACATGAAATGGATATATCCGTATATCTATGACTCATATTTATGAGATGATAAAATATGGCACAACCTAGAGCAAGAATTGGTTCGCGTAGGAATGGACGAATTGGTTCACGTAAGAATGCACGTAGAATACCAAAAGGAGTTATTCACGTTCAAGCAAGTTTCAACAATACCATTGTAACGGTTACAGATATACGGGGTCGGGTGGTTTCGTGGTCTTCCGCCGGTACTTGTGGATTTAGGGGCACAAGAAGAGGAACTCCTTTTGCTGCTCAAACCGCAGCGGGAAACGCTATTCGTACAGTGGTGGATCAGGGTATGCAACGAGCGGAAGTGATGATAAAGGGTCCTGGTCTCGGAAGGGATGCAGCATTACGAGCCATTCGTAGAAGTGGTATATTATTAAGTTTTGTAAGAGACATAACTCCTATGCCGCATAATGGATGTCGACCTCCTAAAAAACGACGGGTGTAGAACAACGAATTGAAAGAATTTCAAGAGAAATAAATGATAAAATGATCTGATCAAAGAATATTACTATGCTTCGAGAGGAAGTAGAAATATCTATTCGGACACTACAGTGGAAGTGTATTGAATCGAGAGCGGACAATAAGCGTCTTTATTATGGACGTTTTATTCTGTCTCCGCTTATGAAAGGTCAAGCCGATACGATAGGCATCGCGATACGAAGAGCTTTGCTTGGAGAAATATACGGAACATGTATAACACGTGTAAAATCTGAAAAGATACTACATGACTATTCTACCATAGTGGGGATTGAAGAATCAGTACATGAAATTTTCATGAATTTGAAAGAAATTGTATTACAAAGTAATCTGTATGGAACTCGCGACGCATCTATTTGCGTTAAGGGTCCGAGATGTGTAACTGCTCAAGATATCATCCCGCCGCCTTCTGTAGAAATCGTTGATACTACACAGCATATAGCTACCCTGACGGAACCAATTTCTTTTTGTATTGGATTACAAATCGAGAGGAATCGCGGATACCGTATGAAAATACCAAACAACGCTCAAAATGGAAGTTATCCTATAGATGCCGTATTCATGCCTGTTCGAAATGCAAATTATAGTATTCATTCTTATGGGAATGGGAATGAAAAACAAGAGATACTTTTTCTCGAAATATGGACGAATGGAAGTTTAACTCCTAAAGAAGCACTTCACGAAGCCTCCCGTAATTTGATTGATTTATTTATCCCTTTTCTACATGCGGAAGAGCAAGACATAAATTTCGAGGACAATCAAAAAAAGGTCACTTTACCCCTTTTTACCTTTCACGATGGGTTGGCTAAACTAAGAAAAAACAAAAAAGAAATAGCATTGAAATGTATTTTTATTGATCAATCCGAATTGCCTTCCAGGACCTATAATTGCCTCAAAAAGTCCAATATACATACATTATTAGACCTTTTGAATAAGAGTCAAGAAGATCTTATGCAAATTGAACATTTTCGCATAGAAGATATAAAACAGATATTGAACATTCTACAAAAGCATTTCGTAATTGATTTGCTGAAAAATGATTTTTCAATTTGAAATCTATTGCATT